GATCAATTGACAATAGATATCTATATCTAAGTAATAATATATATTAGACGTACATCAAAATGAAATAGCACTCGAATCTTCTATTTTTTCTTTACACCCATTTGTATGCATTTCGATCAATCCAAAAGAATTGCAAGCCCAACTGCTTGAATTCCTTATTTTTTCTATCTCTTATTATGCTTATGAATATGGATCCGGGGGCCCATCGAAATAATTAATGTAGGAAGATTAGTACGGGGATATACCATATAAATACCATATAATATATTCTAGAAATAGAATAAGAAAAGAAAAATATGAAATAGAGGATTCAATAGAAAATAGAAATCTAATACTACTAATATATAGAATAAATAATATATAGATATATATAGATATAGATAAACTAAAGCAAGTCAAGTTTTTTTTTTTAAGCTTTCGCAAAACAATCACAATTGATACAAGTAGATTTTTAAGTAAAGTACTAAATTAGTAATATTCCTAGCTCTAAAGCCCACTCCTTCCCCATACTACAAGCGAAAGAGAAAATGTAAACACTACCATTAAAGCAGCCCAAGCGAGACTTACTATATCCATGTGAATGATGTCCCCTATCTCTATGAAATGAAGGAATTATTCCATTATTGATTCATAATCATAGTGGAATCAATGGTGCAGAGTCAAAATAGGATTCTTACTTACGGCTCTTTATGAAACAATTTCATGAATCCACTCATAAAAAGTTCCTATATTTCTTATTCAATAGAATCCTATTGAAATAGAAAGAATTGGAAAAAGAAGAAAATAGAATAATAAAAAATCAAAGAAAATATACAAATAGAAAGAAAATAAAAAGAGAATATAATGAAATAAAATTAAGATATAAGAAAAAAAAGAAGAGCCATTCAACCATTCTTATTAAATTTATGAGCAGCACTAAGAGCCTCTAGTAAGTCTGGATACAAAGTATTTTCAGTTCTTTCATTATTAAATGAATTTACCATCAGCCTATCTAATCTAATTTCATCGCAGACAGAGTTAGTAGACACTACCTCAATATTAAGAAAGTTATAGTGTAAAATAATTAGGGAGTCTTTCTAATCTTTTTTAGAATCCTTTCTTCAACCTTAGTAACCAAAATGGAGTGTCTCTTAGGAACCTTTGGATACCAAGATTTCCGATTTCTTACTTTCATAGTTCTGATGCCCAGAATGAATTCTCACTATTTCTTTTATTTGATTCAATTCAGAATAGCCCAAACCAATCATTAATAAGATTGGGTTGCTTCAGATTTCTTGGTACCTGTTTTAGCCACACTCAGAACCCAGATTTTGAGAAAAAAGATGACAGTCTTTTATAGGCCCTACGGATTCTCAAAATCAAGTATCGACAGACCTAGCCCTTGCCTATGCTTTTGCGAGGCAAGAATTCGTCAAGTTCGATCAACAGGATTAAGAAATTTCAAGTATTTTTTTTGTCGATCAGGCGACACCCAGATTCGAACTGGGGATAAAGGATTTGCAGTCCCCCGCCTTACCACTTGGCCATGCCGCCAAAAAATCCCATCTAAAATAGATAAAGAAAGAAAGAAATTATATATATTTCTATTAGATATATATATACTTAGATTCCCTAGAATCTATCTATAATTAGATTCCTTATATTATATCTAGTATCTAGAATTTATAGAATTCTATTTATTATTATTCTATTTCTATTCCTCTCCTAATTTTGTTTTGATTTGAATTTTTTACTTTCTTAATTTCTTTTCTTTTTGGATCTTGAATCCCATTGTACTTATCCTTTTCCTCCTTTTCCAAAAAAGAATTCCTCTTTTTTATTGGATCCTGTTTCTATTCTTTTCTTCGATTGATTTTATCTCAAAACACGCGTCGCTTAAAAACTTACCTTCTCTTTTCACTTTTCTATAGATTCGATAGATCTATAGAAAAGTGAAAAGATTCCGGTCACAGACTGTAAAATGCAGGGCAATTTAGAATAATTCACTCTTTACTTCATTAACTATTTACTTATTACTCTTTTACTCTTACTTACTTTTCTTACTTTGAATTAGCGAACAGCTCTTCAATTTGTATCTCCATTTGTATTCCCTTAATGGATGCAAAATCCAATTGATTTACGACTAATCATTATCAATTAGAATCATTCTAATTATAATAAAATATATGTGTATATGTAAACCCCAGAACAGAAATTTTTATACGTGGATACCGAGCCCGGGTCTATTTCTTATGCACATATCCCTATATAGGATCATCGTGCTTGAATATTTCATTGAATATGAATAGAAGATAGACATTATGGTAGAGTGCGACCTAACCTATGTTGCACCAAGTTCAATTATGATAAAAGATGTGATATACGGATAGCTATATCGGCAGGTACTTCCTAAAGATTACTCCTATGACTATATACGTACGCAATCCCATTGTATCTTAGAGATTCTACTACCAAAAAAAGATTTGCGAATTCCTTTTTGAACATTCAATTGCGTGTGCTA